GGAAAATGTCGTCTATGCATAGAATAAGTGGACGTCCCTCTTCGGGGGACGGAAATGCACTAAAAAAATAAAAAGTATAGCTCCTTGGCCTATTGGGCTACTATGTCCCCACCTCCAATCGTATAAAAGATGTTATTAACGGTATGGCAAAAAGGTAGTTACGGTTGTTTCACTCCCTCTCCCATTGTAGTCGGATCGGGCCATTTGAGTTCCACTTGCCCCCTTTTTATAAAGATGGGGCGATTCCTTACTCTTTGCCCGACTCAATTGAAGTAATTAAAGAATTCAAGTCTAGATCGTACACCTCCAGTCCAGGCAAGGTGGCTGACCCTGTGTGCCCAAATGATTCAATTTCTAGTTTCATCTTGTATCCATAATAGTAAAGTCTCATTTCATTAGCCGCTTGGGGATATCGGGGAGTAGAAGGACAGGCGAAGAGGATGATAGCAGGAATCATATTCCCGAGGAGAGATTGATAATAAGTAGGGGATTGGGTTCAAGAGCTTCATCTTCCATAAAGAGGCCACCAGATGAGCATGGGAGGGATAATGCTTTACTCCCGGCGCCGATTAAAGAGCCAGGCCGGCTCCCGAAAGGAAGGAGGATTATAGGCAAGTCAGGGGGATGGATGACCTGCCGGGCCAGAAGTTGTTGAATAGCATGGATCAGTCGAATTTTTGGGAATGGATTTCGCCATTATTTTGGGATCGATTGGAAGGAACGTGAAGGGACACCTGTCTCCGACCAGATGAGGAGGATGGGGCTATTGACGGGATAGCCGGGGGCCAATGATCGACTTCAAAGGAGAGTCATTGGTAAGAGAGATATCTGATGCTCCAGAAAGACTTCTTTGGTCTACAACCAGGGCTGCCGTCCGATGTGCACCACGAATGGGGTCAGAAAAAAATGAGTTATTGCCTTGATCCGGAGAGGGAATGGAGTTGAGGTAAGAGCAGTGGTTAGGCATGCCTCATTCTCTCCGTGCTAAGGCCCGGGATACCTATACGATTAGGAAGGGCCGAGCTATATGGCATATAGACGGGGCTCTCCAGTCCAAAATGAAATGAGTAGCTCATGCCCGCCCCTTTAGTGAACGTGGCCTTCTCCCTCGAGTCGTCGATGTCTTCAAGAGCAACCATCGGTGTGGGCAGTGGCTGAGAATAGTTGTAGGTAGGGGAGGCCTTTCACTAAGTTGCTCGGGCCCACGCAAACTACTGTTTGAAGTTGCAAATCGACGAAACTCCACTCGATATTCCCGCCCGAGCCTGCACCCATATCTTTGAGCATTCCTATATTTACTTGCTGGCGAACTGATCAAAGTCAATCTACACACTCAACTCCTTTTGAAGGCTCCAGGCCTGTATAGGGATTACCCGTTCGGATAAAGCCAGGAATATGGTATACCAAGCCATGGAAACAAAATCCTTTTTACCGGTCTCCTCCTTAGGGGCGCCCTCTAATCCATGAGCTGCTCCACAGAGAGAGAAGTATGCCTGCTCTTTGTTCGAAGCTCAACGATAGTTCAGTTTTGCAATACATGTCTCGCTTGAGGCGAGTCGTCACACGGTGGAATTCCAAGCGCGCGTCCCATTCGGCAAGGAATACTAATTGGTGTCACAGACAGAACTTTCGGAGATAGATAGCTCCCGCTCTGAATACGGATCATACGGAGAGAGATCTTCATTCACGCATTCAGGGATGCTATTTCCATTCCTATTACTATACCACTAAACAACTAAGATCGAAACTAAAAAAGAACTCTTCGCTGGAGTTTTATAGGGGAATGGCTATACCATAAGGGTGCTCAGAGGTGGGGTAGGCGGATGCACCTGCTAGCCCACTTCTCGTTGCGAATAGAAAGACGATCGAATGGATGGGGAGTCTTCAAAACGAGTGTGCTAACGCACTACGGCAAAGAAGGTCATAGGGCAAACAAAGAACTGCCGCTACTATTGCTTGCCGGCCTTAAGGACTTTTCACTGCCGCTAGCTCAATTGTGGCTTTGAAGGTTGAAGCGCCCCGTCACGTAATGGGAGTTTAAGCTGTGTTTAGCCCCCCCTAAGAACCCCCCGGAGGAGAATCAGAGCTGGTAACGAGCCCTCGCTCACGTGCCTGTGCTGCGGTTTGGGAAGGGATATATATGAACAGCAATATAGTCCTATATTCCGATAAAGGAAGAAGGTACGCTCGTACCTATAGCAAGGAGAAAGTCGTAAAGTAATAGTGATGTTGATTCAAAGCAATCCATCATCGCTAGCTTACTGCAAATCATACATTCCCTTCTGTCTTTGCTTGATATAACCCTCAAAAGAGAAAGCAAAGGAAACTATTAGACGTTACTCCCTAACGCGTTGAGGGTGGTCGTAAATCAAGACAAAACAAAATAGATTGGATGGTAGCTAGGCTATGGAACTAACAGCGGCAGCTGCAACCGATATATCCGCAGGAGCTCTTGTTTTATCCGCTCTTTGCCTGTAGCTAGTAGGAAGCTAGGCACAAGACGCAGACGCTAAGATGCAGACTCTAGGTGCAGCTGCTTCTTTGGTCTCGTCTTCTCTCTAGGTTTATAGCAAGCTCTGACCTCGGGAGGGGGGAGGCTTTAGAGTCATGTTATACTCAACCTCTCCTCGAATCTCTTCTTTAAGGCGGGCCTATAAAAAGAAGAAGAACAAGAAGAAAAGAAAGCCAGCCTTGAGGTTTTGGAACAACAAATTCCTCAACCCATCACGTTTTCTGAGTATCTCCCGAAGGAGTGGTTCAAGCAGGCTGACTCCGAGGAAGAGCCTGAAATACTGTCATGCAATACCATCACAGTAAATATCGACTTCGAGTCAGCTCGGGCGAATGTGACGCAAAGCCCCCTAGACAGCGAAAAGGCCATGATTCAGGCGGCCAGAATCGATAACCAGCATGCCCAGGTCACCATCGCACTAAGAGGAATAAATGTGCCAGCAGATCTTTTTGTCCCGGAAAAGAATCTGCTGAGACACCCGTATCCGGCTTGGGTCGACAGAGTTCCCCAGGGATATGAAATTCCGCACTTTGATAGATACCCAGGCGTGGTGGGATGTCCAAGAAGACATCAGGTACTCTTCCTGGCCCGATGCGGCACCGCCATCCGAAGCCAATCCTTGTTGTTGAGGCAGTTCCCATTATCCCTCAGGGAAGATGCATTGGATTGGTATTTCAATCTCCCTTCCCGATCCATATCAAGCTGGGACGTGCTCGCTAACAAGTTTTATCGAGCCTTCTACGCATCCGGGGCAATACATATTGACATGCGAGAGTGGGAGGAATACGAAAATGAAACTGTCGAAGACTATGACCTTTTCGAAGGGGAGTCCGATCAGATATTGGAATTGGCCCTTGACCAAAGATAAATGGGCGGTTTCAGACCGGTGCACATACACCCTCCAGAGGTATACGACAGTCCGTTCCCTGAGGGGTATCAACTACCAAGGTTCGTCCAATACAGAGGCTTTGGTGATCCGCGGGAACACATAAGAAGGTTCCTCCGACAATGTGGACCTACAGCAGGCAATTCTGCATTATGCCTTAGGCAATTTCCACTCTCCCTCGAAGGGATCGCCTTTGATTGGTACTGTTCATTAGGCGACCATTTCATAGAAGATTGGGAAGTGATGAGGGTTCTATTCCTTGAGGAGCAAGAATCTCCCATCTTTCTGGGAGAGAATGCACCCCCGGGTTTTCCTGCCTCTTCTTCGTCAGATTCTTACTTCGAACCCTCGCCATCTGGTAACTGCCTTCTTAACAGTTTACATATTAGGTTTTTTCGTAGCATATACTTATATTTTGCTGACTCCTGTTAATTTTGTAGGAGATTTGCCGGGCTCTGGGGAGGCTTCGCTCTCCCTATCCGGGGCTTTGGAGACTGAAGTTGCTGTAACAGAGGCTTTAGTCCCGGCTCTGGTAGAAGCAGCAATCAAAGTAGCACCAAACCTCTTCCCATCCTTTTCGGAAGGTGAATATAGAATCACGTCTTTGCTGGTATTTCGTGATTTAGGATTCACACTTGTCTCTTTGTTTCGACAGAAATGTCAACCCTTGTGTCGGAACCCGATACAAGTGGTACTGCAGACGAGGCTCCGGCTAGAGCCCAGGGTCTTCTGAACCCTTAAGTCCTTTAAGCATTGCTCCTATGAGCATGATTCTGCCTATAGCCGGTTCTTCTGTTTCGGTATCCAGCCCTGCTCCGGTGGAGGACTTTTCCCTTCCTGTTTCAGGATTGCCCGAGGAGCCAAGATCATGAAGTCCACATTAATCCGTGCTGGTCCGGAAGGCTTCAGTTTGAGATAGGGGTACTTCTCAGCTAGATCGAGAAGAGTGTTAAAGTCCCCAATGACCAACCATGGGAGAGAGATAGAATTCGCTATCTCAGTGAATTCCTGCCACGTCTCATGCCGATGGCAAGCTTGAGCCCATGCATAGACCACGGAAAACATCCAAGAGTGTCCTTGTTTTTTGTCCGAAACTAGAACATGTATTGTTCTTGAAGAGGACTGGACTTCCTCTATAACACAGGCTTTCTCCTTCCAGATAAAGCCCCAGACAGCTCTAAAACAACAGAAAGAAGAGCAGAAGATACACAAGAATGATAAAAACAAAATTTATTGATAATATCTGAACCACTATCCACAGAGAGTCTGCTTTATAATATTAGATGCCATAACATCTGGCATATGATAAGATTTGATTGGATAAAACTGCTGGATGAAAGAGGGGATGAAATAGAACCTCGCGTTCCATATGATGATCCTCATTTGGAGAAATATCATAATGAGTATCATAACTTTTTTTATACCACTTTTTGTTTTCTTCAAAAATCATATCACCTTCTCTCTAACTTTACGTTTATTAGTAGATCTTTTAAAGGGAGTCGATTTTACCTAATGGAGAACGCCCATTTAGTAGTACCAAGCACGACCAATAGTAGGGGCGCGCGGATGATGAGCAACGGCTGCACTGTCTTGAAAATTAGATAAAGACAAAGACGTAAACGGGTGTTGTTCGAATTCTACACCATCCCCCGCCGCTGTCTGGAACGAGAATTCATTGTCATCCTCCTTAGCCGATCGATTCGACAAACTCAACCCTGGTCGAAGTTCAACATTTGGTTACTCAGGTCAGCCAAGTGAAGTACATTACCTTTCTCATGCCTGATAGCCCGAACCCCCTATTTATGCTATTTTCCACTACTCCGAAAGCTAGATTCTAAGTATAAGCTCTCGAAACTATTCCGAAGTTGATGATTTCGCTTCCGCGAGTGATGCCTGGCTAAAGCACTCGAGCGTTGCAAAGGCGAAACCGTCCCCATACCGCCCTTCCTTCACTGCCTAGGTGAGATAGCTGAGCGACCAAACGGAATCTTAAGTCAATCTTCTCGTCTTGTCGATGAGGGCTAAAGAGTTCCTCGCTTTTAATGAATTTCATTCATGCTGGGACTTCTTTGTAGATTCAAATGCCCTGCTAGGCTTCCTTTCTTACCGGGGTTCCTTTCTTAATGGAAATTGAATGAGGCGCCCCTTCTTTCGAAAGACTGATTCGTGTCTCACGCTTCATTCAATCTCTTTCTTTATATGACCATTTCCCTTTTTCTTGATGAGCGCGTCTTAAAAGCCTTTTGATACCAGATGTGCTACCTTCTCACTCTCGTTTTCAGGTCTGAGCTCGAGCCTTCTTTTTAGAGCAATTATAAGGATTTCCTTCGATACAGGACAAGGGCGGAACTGGAACCCCATTCCTGTCTGTAGGGCTGGTTAAGCATCATTCCTCCGGTGCTGGGAAGTCATTATGAAACATATAAAATAAGAACCTATTCCTATTATGTGCCCCATTTCTTCCTCTTTCACTTTAGCTTAGAACAGAGGGCCAAAATATCCCAAAATCCACTTGGAAAAAAAAACTCCTATGAATGAGTTCCAAAAAAGCCTCACCTATAGAAATAAAAAACAATAAGAACAGCCCCGCTTCACTTGGGGTCTCGAACGTAGTTCTTTCTCTCACACGCTGTCATCCCCACTTTTCGAAAAAAGCCTCTTCTTTATACTTTTTCCATTCCCCATTCTGCTTACCACGGACCCTCAGACTGAATTAGCAGAACAAACCTCCCTCTTCCATACCCTTGACATATGAAAAGGGCTGGTAAGGTTTTCTGCGCTCAGAATACCCCTCTTCGAGGAAGCGGAGAAGGCAGTCTCTCTCAACGCGATGGAGACGAGGTCGAGCTAGGAGCACACGGAGACGGAGAAGGGACACCTTTTCCCAACTGACATGTAGATCCACTAAGACTTGCGACTTACGCGGCGGGGAAGATCAACTCGTCTTTAACAGCTGCTTTACTGGGCTGAGCTGATACGGCTACCGCTTGCTATTGCTACTCCGACAACTCCGACAAGTCACCCCGAAACTCCTCTTTCGGAGCAAATGTTGGATTGGATAGGCAGTAGAGATAGGAACAGCTCCGAAGAAGGCTTTCCCACAGAACATGCTAGCCTAGCTACAGCGCCACTCGTACCCCAAATAGGCTGGGCTACTCCTTAAAGTCGTCAAGGTATAAATTTCAAGACTAGGTGCATCGTATAGTAATAAAGTTCTTTCCCTTCATACGACCACACCGGACCGGAAGGCGAACGAAATGTGTCAGCCCCGGGTCACAACCTTAGATTCTTGCTGGTGATCTCTTGATCAGGAAATGCCCCATAGAAGGAATAGCTTGAGCGGGACGTGAGCAGTAGTCTCACTCTCCAAGACCAACGAGCAAGACGAGCAAGAGGTAAGGTAATATTACACGCGTGAGGAGTAATAACGAAAGGATGGCGGAAGCCAATGTCCTGGGTAATATATCATAATCCGTTGTTTCACACCTTTCCAGTTACACCGCTTTGAGTCTTTTTTGGATCATAGGTTAAGCCAGGGCTGCCAATCCAGTCTCTTCCTAACAAGGCATTGTACCTTGCTGTAGTATCTATTACGAAGAATCCATCCCTATAGAGAGAGTAAAAGAATTCGGAAAAAGTAGCCAAATGGTCAGCTTCCTCGCTGCCTCTCTTATCTTGAAGTAATAGGATTCTGTCAGCTAGGCACTGGCTGGAACTTACTGGACAAGGGGGCGGGCTATCCGTAGTAAGCAGTTGTCCTCTCCACTCATCAAAGTGTTTGACTTTCTTCGAGAGGTAAGGCTTCGTTCCGAGATTGGGGTTCCAACCACCAGATCCCATCCCGTTAACCAGCCGCCCAAGCCTCCGTTAATCTAAGACTCTGAGCAGCCCAACGGACAAGGCCTATTTATGAGTTATTGGATTGGGTCAAGAATAGACCGAAAGAAATGAAACGGAGCCAGACATGTATATCTTATAGCAGTGAATTCGCAGAATTGACTTTCCCCTCGGAAGCAGGTTCTCAAAACGATCTAAGTTCATTTCATATAGATGAATGAGAAACGGCTGAATTTTAGGAGTTCCGATCGGCTCCTCTTAAGGGAATCGATTGGTTAATCAAACGGTGTTAGGGAGCTTAGTTCCCGTTCGGTCTTCCATCTTCTCATATCAATTCCTCTTATTCGCTAAATGAAAGCCAAGTGTGTGGATTCCAAGGCGAAAGTTTGGGCATGGTTCAATCCTTACCAAACACTCTTCGAATGGGGTAGTATCGAATATAAGCTTGCTACTGATAACAACGGTTCCCTATCGGGGTATGTATGAACAGCTCTTCTTACTTACTTGTTTAGTTCATTTAGCGCGCAAGATGAATAGCTAGGAAGATGCACAAAGTCTTTAAGTGAGTTCCCGTAGAAAAGCCTCACGAGATCATTCACTTTCAGACAGAAGGACACTTTTGCAATTATTGATATATGAGGGAGTATGGTGCGGCAACTAACTCTATCTAGATAGCGAGTTTTAGACCAAGAATTGTTCATCTATCATATTATGATAATAAAGAGAACATCTGAAATGAAAGTGTAATAACGGATCGAAAAATCACGTCTGAACAGTACTTCGAAGGGCGAGATATCCCTCTGCAGCACCGACTCATAAGCAAGGAGATGGGATTAGGCAGTATAGGTTCGCCAGGAAGACTTTATCCTTTCCTCACAGCCCCTAATCAATAGGGGGGTGAACAGCAACTCTTCCATAGAGAAGAAGACCGGGACTAGCCCTTCTTCACACTCGACGAGATGGTAAAAACTTTCAATCAATTCACCTATCCGCAGCACACTCCGGTCTGTAAGTAAGCTCTGTAGCTACGGAAAGCAGCAACCCCTTATCGAGCACCTGTCTTTTTGTAAGCTTTCCACAATGGTAGGCGGTCAGCTAATATATGTATGTATATTGCCCTCGTACGGAGGACCCGCCTAGCGATTGACTCTCTGAGGAATGATGGCTTGCCGCCTATCCGCATTATATATATATTGCCTTCGCTCGGTCCGGAGCCCCTTTTCAAACCTGGTTGAAGGAAGGAGGAAAACAGGCATTTTAGCAAACAATAGATTGGTGGGGTAGACCCGATATGGGAAGGATTTTATGGTGGATCAACCGCCGCGTGGGCCTTTAAAAGAAAGAAGATTTCGTGCTAAGAGAGCTGCTCTCTTCTGTGTTGAAGCAGAGATTAACAAGTACTTCCCAATTAGTCAAGCGGTTCGGGGTCCCACTTTTGATCTCCCTCGTAAACTTTCTTTCCAGGCAACAGAAGATGCAAAAAGAATAGCAGTGGTTTCGGTAGCACTGCCGAGTTCGCATCAGCTATTATCACCAATTGAATCTCGTGATCCGGTTGTATGGAATAGCTCGAACAGACAGGTAAGGATTGAACCATGGAATCCAAACTCTGAAGTAGCTAAGTCATCTCCCGGTCCTAGGAGCAATCAATCCAAAGTCGCTCACGTAGCTCAGTCAGCTAAACCAAGACCAAGTGGCAGCTATAGTCCTTTAAAAAGACTGTTAAGATCCTAATCGGTTATCTCAAAAGGCCAGCTCTCGGCCGACAAGTCAAATGCCCTGGCGAAGACGGTAGAGCTTATTCTGAATGGTTGTAAGTTTTGATTCCTCTTACTCGTGACGTTTGCGAAGGAGAACCATAGTAGTAGAGGCTAGCCAGCCGTTACCTTCCTTTCTCAGGGACTTCCTTTCGAGGGTCTGAGGTCAACAATCTCTTTGAGAGCGAGGGCGTTGATCCATACCCCGGGTTCATTTGCCTGCTATGTCGAATTTCTCATGATCGTATAGAGAGAATAGGCCTTTTTCTTTATATATTCCGTAAAGGTCATCTGACAGCCAGACTCGAAGCAAGACGATTCATCAGACACCGATTCTGCGGATTGGCTGATCGGGAAATGAACCAGGGCACTAGCACTAATAGATAGTAAAGGCGGGGCCCGTAGCTTGCAAGGCGAAGCTTGTTTTCGGTGATGTTGATAGGGAACATTCCACTCGAGACGGTATTTAATCTAACAGAAGTCTGACCCCGGCCCAGTCAGTCTTTTTGGGGCTAAGCTGTAAAATAGCGGGGTGCTGCGCTACACAGAGTAAGATGTACTTTTGGAAATAGATTATTCTAGTAGAAATAGAAAAGCTTTTAGTTCTTTGATTCTTTCTGTGGTATAAGGGCTAGAAATAAATAATCGAGTAGCCTCTTTTTAGAGCTAGCCGGAGGTCAAGTAATCAGGCAAGGCATACGCAGTTCACTCCCTTCTATTCTATAATAAGGAATATATATAAATACATCCGCGTCTCAATCCCGGCCCATGCCCTTTTGAAAGGGAAGTAAGTACATCAACATGAACTTAAGGAGAGGACGACTTTCTCCTTGAACAACGGGGGCATAGTTGGCAATCCATCTTACGACGTAAGACATACAGTAAACAATTAGAGATCTAACTGGAATACGTAGAGCTGCCCTACCTCTCTTAATGATAATATTATTTTTTCAAGTATTGAACAAAGACTGCCTGAAAGCAGGCATTAATGAGGACCTATCCATTACGGTGTGCTAAATCGAACCTCCTTTGCCATCAAAGCCGATGTCCTCTAACCACTGGGCGAAAAGGACCATAAAGAGGGGTTAGAACAGCTAGCTAAGGATTCATTCCTAAAAGCTCTTGAAACAACAGGAAGCCCTAACCCCGAATGTCCCCGAATGTAGGGTATACAAGAAGGATAGATGCACCATGGGCCTGGATCACATATTTCTTTATATAGATAGATCAACCTGTATATTCATATTCATACCTCTCGAAGGTTGCAGGCAAGGCTGAACACACCCAGCTTCATTTACCCTATCTTTTGGTACACCACCAATCATCCCATACGGATATATTCTTACCATTGCCTACCAGCCATTTTGTACCTTTTCTGAGGATTTACTGTGTTTATCCGGGCAAAGAAGAGGCTTTACATGATTCTGAAACTCGCTTATTCCTCTCTAACTCTTTCTTCTTTCTTCGACTACTTCTACTACTGCTTTCGTAGCCCAATGCCTTGTCAGGCAAGAACAACTCCCACCAACGAAGCTCGTCGTTCCTTTTTGGCTCTCTCCACAGCTATCTCCTACATGGTCCCGGGAGCCTGAACCCCTGAGGGAGATTTGATTCATTGCCATAGTACGAGGGTGGGAAGTAGAGCGGAGTTCCCTACCCTTTTTCACGTAGAGCAGGTTTTCCCTCAATGTAGAGGCCTTATGAGTTCCCTGGGTACTCCCCAGATCGCGAGTACTGATAGATATTGGGTCTACCCATCGGCCTTCTCTAATAGGGCACTCAATCAATCCCCAATCGATCTATCAATCCTTAGATTGTGCCTGAATTCGCCTTTCGGGTTCCTCTAACAGAGAGCCAATCGATCGCTCGCCAGTTGCGAGTTGCGAGCTGCTCTTTCTCTTCCTATCACTAGGTCGGTCCGTCGGATTATAGTGCTCGACGATTCTATTAGTCTGGTACTGGTATCCTTCGGGAACGAAGAATTCGAGTCAACGGGAGAATCGATCAATCGCCCCAGGTGTCAGGCCATCTCGTTTAAAAGTATGACCGCGGTCCTTTCCTTGGTTTAGGGATTAGGGTGGTGTGCTCTATCCGAATTTCAGGTGTGCTCTTGTGAGTGGGAGTGTGTGTTGTGCCAGAAGGGGCGTATCCAGTAGGTGATTCAAATTTTTGCGTATAGAAAGAGAGAGTCGGAACTTTGGAGAGCTATCGACCCTTAAAGACGGGTGGAATGTCAGGGACCACTTAGTCTCATCGAAGCTATGAAAGCCCAGGCCGCGTCGTGTGACGGACATTTCGTAGAGCTCTCTTCCTTTCTTCCCGATTCTCAGTGACACGAATTCTTGCTAATCCAGAGAACTGCTTGACGTAATCCGTCGGGTTCAGGCTCGTGCGACGACCGTCTGGAGCGAAAACAACTGACCGATGATGGAAAGCTTTCTCTTGCACGTGTACGGACAACCAAAGAATTGCATTGCATATGTAACGGTTTCATCCGCGACGACTGATCTAAGAGTATAGAATAGAGGGTAACGCGGGTGGAATAATAAAGATAGGAAAGAATGTTCCCTACCTAACCGTATACTAAGAACTATAGGGTGGAGGACGGCATAGAGAAAACAAACACTAGCCGAACAACCAGTAGAGCGGGGATAACGTACGAAACCGATAGTGAGAGCTAGCTGAGCAATAGCACAAAAAAGAGGTCACGTTCGAACGGTAAGCTACAACTAAGAAATATGTATATAATATAGAAGAGCATTTCCGCGGCCTGTAACACAATCGTTTCGGATCCCCGCAAGCATGCGCTTCTGATTAGAAGGGTGGTTTACATGATCCGCTCGAAACTCGAGATGTCCTATTTTCTTATAGGAAACTGCCCATTTAATCGATCTTGAGATTGAGGCGCTAGCCAGAGATGACCCTCTTTGAAGATCTGGCCTCGCATGGACTGCAGTGTTGAACTGATTCTAATCCTTGAGCTGATTGGAATCCTTGAATTCGCCCAGGGAAGAGGTATCAAGTTCAGACGATTTTGAAGACGATCAGACGAGAAATGAGATTCTAACTAAGAGGGTTGCTGCAAAATACGCTTTTTACGCAATAAAGAAGAGTGAGCAGAGTGGCTGTTGGTTTCGTTGAAGACGTGAAGGCGAGAACTCTCACCTCTGCCAGTGGGACTCAAAAACCATTGATTTCAGATTTCATTGGAGAATGAAAGTGAAACTGATTAAATCATAATAAGGATCGTGCGCCTAATCCTCATAAGCTTCCGATTCGATTAGGGAAGTTCTTTATTCTTTATTTGGGATCGGATTCAAGCTCATCAGAGTCAAGCTCAGAGGGGAAGGTTGGAGAAGTCCATTGTCTTTGGCTTATTCGCTTCCAACCGTTGAATGAAAGCGAAAGTGGCTTTTTCAATCCCCCATCGTGGGGTAGAACTCTGATTGGAAAGACCGATGCGTCTCAGGCTCAATCTTGGGCTTGCCTGGCAGGGAAAGGGATTGGCTTGAAAGCGCATATTCATCAAGCAAATGAGATGATAAAGAAGCGGATACGAGCAATGGAAAGGCGGTCCACACTAGATCTAAGAGAAAGGGGGAAAGCCGGACTTGTCAATCGAATGGACAAGCTAAAGTCCAAATGGATTTCTAGGATTCCAATCAGTTCTACGCTTGGTTCCTCTCTCCAGAAATCTAAGGGGCAGTCTATAATATATATATATATTATTTCAGTATAACTCGAATCATTCACGAAGGGAGTTCGTTTGGACGGTCTCCCTGTGGGTTGGGTTGCAATGAGGCTTGATTTGCCACTGTTAGACGTCGATACGCAGCTGCTGTTGAGGCTCCAGAAAGAACTGCTTTTTGGTCTTGACTCGGTCGGTGAAGCAAAGATCCCAATCCATAAGAAGTTGCGAAGATCATTTGATGAAGAGGAAAGGGCAAGCCCTACTCGCATTGCCAAAGTAAACTCCAGTTGGAAATCTAGGACCTTTAGGAACCTGGGGAAGAACTATAAAGCAAGTAGCTACTAGGGCTAACAACAAGCTGCGAGTCCTTATGCCACTAACAGAACTTTAAGGAAACTTTAGCTACTATTAAGGTAAGGCAGGAAAGAGAGAACTCAAAAGCAACGAAGCTTACAGTCCTCTCCCAGGGCATTAAGGAAAGAAAGCTACCACACAGGGTAGAATTGAAGTTTCTATTGAATTGAATCCTTGTTTGGTTTAAAAATGAATATCAGATGTCCATGAAATAAAAATAAATTGATAGAGGAAGATTAAATACCAGCTGATTCCCCTATTGATTAACCTCCTCCAACCTCCGAAGCGGATAAGATCCCAGCTCCTTCTCCAACAGCGGCAAGAGATCGTCCGTATGCATCGACATCGTCCGCGATTCTATAGTATAGCATAGGGAAGCATGGAATCGGACGCTAGCTTCTCTCTTTTCTTAAATGCGCGGTGCTTAACACATGCAGATTGGACCCCTTCCTTTATGGGATTGTCGCCTCAGTGAGTGCCTCCTTTCCCTTCTCGTCGACGGGAGTGAGTGTTCCTAAGGCGGGAACAGGGAAGAAGTGACGGAGGTCTTTCGAGATTGAATATGACTGAGAATTGTGTAAAGAAGAGTTCTTTCTTTCGAAGCGAGCCATTGGCAAGGAATTGATGCACAGAATCCGCTGCTATTGAAGGAATTACCGGCTTTCCTAAGCTTGGCACAGATGTAATGTAATAAGCTCTTTTCCCAGCGAGAAAGAGAAAGATAATGTTAATTGGCTCTTACTTACTCTTAGATAGTGCGCCTAGGACTAATTCCACTCACGGCATTAGAGGTCTTACCCGCTACCCTTTCAAAAGACTTTTTGCGATCACACCCGTCAATCTCCGATGAATCAAGTCAGGGGGTAGAATCCGCTGCTTGTATGGATGGTATCGAATCAGCTGTTGGAGGAATATCCGCTGTGGGACTTCACAAGCTCATGCCATCAAAAGTAAGCTCTTTCGGAAGAGAAGGAGTTGCATATATATATATAAATATAAAGGCTGTTAGCAAGTCAATTCCTTTACCTAGGGGGAGGGCCATTTCGCCTAGTAGGAGTAGTAGTCTTAGCATGTTAGCAATTTGAATTGGACAGCTTTCGACAGTTGGGATGGAGCCTTTCACTAATAGACAGAGTGCAGATGCAGATTGAACAAGATCCGATCTCGGCATCTATTACTATTATATGTCACTCGCAAGTGTGCAAATCCGGTAATCGACGAACCGTGGGAACATCATTAGTATAAGAAGAGGCAGAGAAGACGAAGAGCTGGTGCTATAATAGGCTAGATGTCGGTGAAAGGAAGAGAATTGCACATTCACGCTACGACCCTAATGCTTTCGATCTCTCCATCACAGAATAGGCTGCGACGAAGCCAATCACACATAAAGAAGGGGAAGCAAGGAAGGGGACAAGTGTATTTACTCCTTTGCCCCAAATCCCGGTCTTTTATAAAGTAGCACGTTCCCGGATATCCTCGTAGAAGGTGCGTAGCATTTAGGCCACGGTAGCAAGTGTTCTGTAAGGAGCTGTGGGACTAATAGAAAAGGCTTATGCTTATCGAGCCCTTAAGAGGAAGATGCGGTTTAGTTTTCCCTGTTTTTCGCAAGTTAATCAGAATCGGCAAGATCCCCTCTTGTTCTTGCTGCTTGGGTCTCCCTTGGTTTGCTAGAATAGATGGGGCATTACCGCTCTTTGCTAGGACTAGTAGCAGTAGGAGAAGGACACTCCGCTGTTCGTGGTGGAGGCTTAGGAGTAGGGGCTTACGGTCCACGCATTAAAGCGTTTATTTTGGGTCTGAAAAAGCGACTCTTTTAAGACCGATTTGATAAGAAACCAAAACGACTCTCTTTTCATCTTGTATGCTTCAAAACTTAAAGACCCTCAATCGTAGGTTTCGCTGCCCATAGACAGTCTTGTTCTTCCCCATCCAACAATAAAGCAAAGAGCAAGGAGTAGTCCCT